ACTTGAAGAGGAAAACCTTACCTAAACCAACGGAAATCCGTATGCAAGGCAGGCTCAGGCAAGCTAGTTCCTCGTAAGCACAGCAATAAAAAGACAAGCAACTATGAGAAGGTTTAATTTAAAACACTTTCACCTAGTTTTGGAGGAGAGATGTCTTGGTTGAATGCTTTCTGTAGAGATAGAGAGGATTTCACTATGATTGGCAGGCTTACAGAACTTTAGCTTTTTTTAATGAATCTTGAAAAAGAAAATTGAATCAAACCCTTAAGATTATAACATCAACAAGAAGGAAGCGAGAGCTAGCCCACGGAGCGGTGGAATAGTCAATCATCCTTTGCTTCAAAAAGCATAGGATTCTCGTAGCGGGAGTTCCAAAACTATGATAACGAAAACTATGATAACTTATATAGTTGACTCGTCAAAAATGGAATGACAAATGGGACTTTGCTTCGGGGCTGGACGACTCTACCACTTTCACTATTGGCGAGAGGCGAGACTACACCGATGATTGATCAATCAACCCCGGTCGGTGTGGGGCCTAACAGCTACTCTTTTTATTCCTATTGCTGGGGCTATGATGCTTGCTGTCCAGAAACAGCAGGAGTTCCGGTTGACTTTGAAGGCAGAAGAGCTAGCTCGACCATCCATCGGAAGAGGAGGGAGGGAGTGAGGCTTGACCGTGGGAAGAGAGCTGATTCTACCACAAAGCGAAGAGGAGCTCTTACACGACTGAAACAGAAGGTTAGCTACTTACTATATATACGAAATTTGGCTTTTAAGGTGGGAGTGTAAGGAGTTTGTTTGAAATAAGTCCAATGAGATGATACGAAAACCAAGAGTTAAAAGCTGTCTCAGAAGAAAGTCTAGTGTGGCATGGTTTAGAAAGTAGGTTACCTGCTCGTAAGAGGCAGTCTAACTTAGTTAGTTGCTCATCAGAAGGATAAGCAAGGTTTTCTTCATTCTCCTAGCAAGGCTTATAAGATAAGGCTAAGCGAAAGCAAACAGGGAGCCCCTTTGTAATGAAGGTTTGGTGTTCAGTCCGCCATTCCAAGGTAAATGCCTGGCTATTCAAGCTAGCGTGGTAACGAGACGGTGAGTGAAAGTGACTCGGTTAACGAGACTGAGGAAGATTCCTAGCTAGTTTGAAACCATAGCAGGGAAGTCAAATAGCTAAATCAGAAGTGAAGCCCTCTGACCTTCCACTTGAAGACAGTCCCTAGCGCCCGTACTTATATGCTGCTTAAGGTAGCTTGCTTACTTTAGCTCCTAGGAAGAAGGAAAGAAGGAATGTCGTCTTATAGGTTTGATGCTAACGCAAGCGCCTCAGCCTCTGGGTCGAAAAGCAGGAAATTTAATTAAAGTGAAAGGGCCTCACCTCTCCCTTTCCCCACTCACTCCTGCCGAAAACAGCCAGCTAGTCGAAAAACCTGTCCTTTATTTGAATTTGATGAGAAGCTTCCGTGCTCACCTACCGCCTTGCTCTTACACACGCCAGTGCTGCTAATGCTGATAGTCCTGCTCCTAGTTCCGCTAGTCCTGCTAGTGCTGCTAGTTTGGTTTCGTTTGCTAGTCCTATTAAAAGTCCGATGCCCCGAAACTGAATTAGACTATTTCTAAGCGGAAAGAAGACACCTGCCTCGCGCCCTTACTAATACTAGCGCGCCACACCCAGGGGAAGTGGAATTCAAAGACGCTAGGCTTATGGGTCGACTGTATAGACTATACCTGAGATTCTCGTTCTACTGGTTAACTCGTCCTTTTCAACTAATGCTTCCCGATCGCATACTCTGCAGCCCCTTATCCATTAACCTAGTCCACTAAACTTGACTCTTCAGAAAGCTCCAGTGGGCCTATGACCGACAGTTCCTACTGCAACTGGATGAAATCGAAGGGAATCCGCCCACCACCTTCTAACTGAGTCCAAGTCTGTACAAGACATGGTAGCTCTCTTGTCAATGCCAAAACGCAAATGGCTCGGTGGGATGGCTTGGTCATAACCGAATATGGCAAACATATACATATATGGATAATATGGTTCTTTGTGCCCTCTTCTATATACTAGAACGCAGGGCTTGATGCTTAAGACCCAATCTCTGACATCCTGCCTAGAACTTCCACTGGTGGTGAATCCTTGTCTAACTTTCCTTGAATAGAAAGTCGTCCAAACCATGACTGGCTGATCGTACTTATCGCACTAACCCTTGCTTGATTCCTTGCTATTTTCCTTTTCTTTTAATTATCTTCCGCACGCACCTTGCTTTAACAAGAAATAGTCTATCCCGGGAAAAGGGGATTGTAATCAACCCCCGGGATAATAGGCTTACTTGATGGCAGGAACGGAGTAGCTCTAAAGAGAATATGAGGAGCGAAGAAACTCGACTTTCGACGGGGACAGAGGCTATGGGGGACGTTCTTTCATGGCGAGCAAACCTACTCTATTGATTACGCTCGTTGCTAACTATCCGGGATATCCACGGCTAGCTTCCTTCCTCTATTCATTATTCATCCAGGATACGAGAACTGGCTTTATTGCTCACTAGATAGCAACTCCCATGTAATTGGTTGAATGTGCAACAGAGCTCGCATGGCTGGGACCTTACCTTATTGGCTCCTATGCATCCACTTTATTGGCGCGTATCCAAACCTCATAGTAGAGAAAGTATTCGCTTGGCTGGCACCAACATCAATGGACTTCTCACTCGCTTACACAGACTCATGAATTGCATTCGAGGACGGAATGGTATAAACGAGAGGCCCTTAGACTTTTTCTGTTAGTTCGCCTGCGCCTGGACTGACAGCTACAACTCCAATGGCTGGGAGGGCAACAGGTAAGATCCTATTCCTATATATTCAAACTACATCTCCGCCTGCTTGAAAGGCTTACTTACGCTTGTCCGGAGATAAATATGATATAGGTGAAGAAAAGGGAGAAGAAGGCGCTTGCGAGTCCTCTCCTCTTGTTTTGGCACGGCCTAAAGGTCTATGTCACGCTGACCCCTAAGCGGAAAGGTACTCGTGGGCCTGCTCAGTGAATAGCCCAATTGGCTCTTCAAGACCTCGATGTCGGCTAGAGAGAGAGGAGCATCAAGGTTTAGCGCGGATCTTGCTTCATAGTGTTGCATTTAAAATCACCTAACCCTCCAGATTTCACTGTTGGAATATAACGGAAGTGATGCTCTACGAGTCAACCGTAAACCTAAGGATCCCCCTGATGCACTTGATCCTGATGAGACCGAGGATACTACTTACTCTTTTCCCACACAGTGTCCTGTTATATGTCACTTATTATATGCTGACGACACTGTTCTTTTCTGCAATGGCTATAAATCCTCTCTTCCCCCTACTCACTTAAAGCTTATGCAGTTTCTACAGATATATGAGAGAGCCTCGGGTCAGCTCATCAACAGAGACAAGAGCTGTTTTGTCTTGCCTAAAAATGCCCCTCTTGCTCGGGAAACTCTCATTGCCAATGCAACTGGATGAAGAAGGAACTTCTTACCTTTGACATACTTGGGAGCCCCACTTTATGTTGACCACACTACATCAGCTCTCTTCCAAAGGATAATTGATAAAGTCCGAAGTCGGATTCAGGCGTGGAAGTGCAAGAGTCGGTTGGTGGTCGTATCATTTAAATTCGCCATGTATTGTCTTCCTTGCCAATACACCTACTCTCTGTTATGCCAGAGCCTCGGAAAGTGATCGATACTCTCGAACGATGCTTTGCTGATTTTCTATGGGGGGAGTCCGAGTTTGGCAAACGCAGACATTGGATGGCTTGTTCTCTGTAAGCCGACACACAAAGGTGGTATTGGAGTCAGAAGCTTGCAGGACGTTTCGGTCAGCCTTCGACTGAAACAATGTTGGAAGGTACATAATGGGATTGGCATCTGGGCCAACTACGTAAATGCTAAGTATTGTTCATCTTCTTCTTGAAGAGAATGCAGTCATGGCTCTCCTTCACCAACTTGGAGAGCGGTATTGCTTTTATGAGAGACTTTCTACAATTTAAGCCGATGGGTTGTTCGGAACGGTGCTGTGGTCCTTACCTACCCTTTGGAACGGGGGAGAATACTCTCCTCGGTTACTCTGAACTACCAAGCCAATCTCCAGTCGAAGGAAAGAAGGACTGCTACTATTCTTTGCCTACTTCTGTAACCCCCTATTCTTGCAAGAGACGGTTTGTCCACTTCCTAGCCAAAGCCCAATTCGCCACGTGAAAGTTAGTCACTATCAATAGCTCCTTACTTAGACCATTTCTTCCCCATAGCCTTTTTCTGGAGATAGCCTGGTCTTTCGTCGCCTTGAGCGGGTCCCTCAAAAGGCATTTAAGCGGTTGTGGGATCGATATCGACTAACAGGGAAGTCACCCGATAGGGCAGATATTGGTTCAAATCCAATTCGTGAGAAGAGTCCAATCCCGAGCAGAGTTCATACGTGAAGTTTCATTGTTGAATGAAGGTGAGTTCAAGGGCTTCTTTGATCGGGAAATGCACGCACTTCTTTTGTTGTCGTTAAGGTCCCTTCCCCCTGAGTTCAAGATGTCCCTTTCCGCTTCTCTTTCAGCAACTTCCCTCATTGGGATTGGTCAAGCTCCTTCACTTATTGCTCGATCCGATCCGGAACCTATTGGGATAGCACCTTTTCTTCCTATTATTAGGTCTTCTTGCCCGTTAAGTTCCTCTACTGGTAGTCTAGTTGTAGTTTTGAGCGGGTTTAATAACAGAATCTGGAGAAGCTTTACAAAGTGGGTAGGTTCCTAGCTCAACAGAGGAAGGATCCCCAACATAAGGTAGCTTTCCCAAGGGAACTCACTCTACTTAAAGGTTTTTGAGGTACTTAAAAAAGTATGGGAGGGAAGATTACTCTACAAACGAAGACGGAGAGGGGCAGGGAAGGGGGGAAGGGAAAGCCCATGGACACGGGGTAGGCACAAGCTAAGGCCAAGGAAGGAACCGAAAGCCAACTCGTCGCCTTCCACTGTACCTTTAATAACCTCTTCTGGTCCTCCGGTCTCTGTTAACTAAGCTTCTTGCTGCGCCCTTATCCAATCAATCGAAAGGAAGGCTAGAATAATCACTATTGGAATCAGAACCAGCGAGCGGAAAGAGCGAGCCATCCATTTGTTTGCAAGCAGAGGCGCATTGGCACTGGCAACCTCAACCACAGGAAGAGGTCTTTGTGAACTGACACAGCTCTACTTTTAGGTATTATGTTAGGACTAGGAAAGCCAATCCCCTAGGCTCCGTATCATATTCTAAATCGCCATCGGAAGCTCGCACACAAGCCTGCTACCAACAAAAAAAGGAAGATGTTGAATTGGGACAGGAAACCATCATAAGTCAGCCAACAAGCCTAACCGTCCCTATGTCATCGGGGTCTGATACCCTGTAGCCTTTCTTCCCTTCACAAGCCAAGGGCAAGATGAATCTATTGCCTCCCCTCCGTCCACGAGTAGATATTTTGTATTGAATAGTGTCAAACCCAGGAGCAATAGTCGGAGATTAGATTAGTGGCTAGCTTGAGGGGTCTTGTTCAACTGCTAACAAGAATAGCTTTTCTCTTTCGACTGGGAACTGCTTACCTTTGGTGCTTTATATAAGTGGTACTTGATCCCGGAAAAGGGGGGACATCATCTTCGCCTATGCTTCTCCTTATGATTGCTTGAACAGCCTACAGGCAGAGTGCCTCTCTCTTCGCGCTAATGGAATCCATAGAAAGAAAGGCTGCTGAGTCAGTCTTCTATCTCACTTGGGAATACGCATCCATATGGCCCTTCTTTCTTCAATGGCAGCTAATTCTTCCTTTTTGACTAACGATTGAGCCTTTCCACTCGATCAACCAGCCACCTTTCATCCATACCGAGGTGAGACTTTAGGTGACCGCTAAGAAATTCAACCATTGACCCACGACAAGGCCTAAGAATAAGGAGTTGAGATGGGCCGTAAGCAAGATGGTTGAACCCCTTAGAGGAGAGGGAGATAGAATGCCAGATTGGGTGCATCGGGTCTAAAGATGATCTATGAAGGTGGTCTTGGATTCGGATAAAAAGGGGATTCGCAAAAGATAGGCGGAAGGCAATAGGTAGGAGCGGTGGAGGGCAGACCAGTGGCGTTTTAGAGCTCGAAGTTGGACGAAGAAAATGACTCCACGTATGATCAAAAACTGTACTCAATGGTGAGAGCACTGAGAAATGTTCAACACGTTCTATTGCCAAAGGATTCGTAGTGTACACGGATCATCAAGCACTGAGGTTCAACCAGTCTCAAGAGAAGTTGAACGCGAAACACTCAAAGTGGGTGGGTCTTCTTCCTTCCATCGTGCGTGATACGACATAAGGGGCTTGCGGCGCAACGTCGTAGCAGATGCAAAAAGTAGAAGGGCCATGCTACTGCAGTCTGTGGAAACCGTAGTGAACTACGGAGGAAGGCGCTTGCGGGGAAGAGCCCCCAAAAAAAAGACTAGAAATAGATTTGGGCTGTCTTTCGTTCCTGCTTTGATCTAAGCAGTAAGTAGCTCTCGCCCCTTATCGAAGGTGAAATAAGATTGACTGCATGAACTCTTCATAACAGGAATCCTCCTATGAGCACTATCTGCTGCCAAGACTGCTACAAGTGGGAATGCTGCTATGCTATTCCTTTCCTACTAGTGTAACTGCAAGAGCAAGCGCTTACCCTATCACTGAAACTAGTGAAACTCAATGGGTAGCAGGTGTAAAAGGAACTGCTATGAAAGCTGGTACTTAGACTGGTGGAATGAGCGCAGGAGCTAGATGTACCCTGAACACTCCAACAACTGACTTGGCTAGATAAATTGCTGGCAGGGAATATGCTACAGGAAAGAAGATAGCCACTAGTGCAGCTGGAAACTGGAAATAGGAATGATCCGAATACAGAAAAAGTGGGGTAAGGAGAAAAAAGCACGCATTTTTACTAGAAAGCTGGCGTTAGTATTCCCTTTATTACTTGACTTCCAAAACGGCAGCTCGCGTGGTTCACTGGTTCCACCGACTAGAAAAAAGAGTTAGAGTTCTGAAGTAGATCCAGAGATGGGTAAGTGAAGACCTGAAAAAAGGTACACAAGGATGGCTTACAACAGGATGATGGCAAAAAACTTTCGTTCGAGCTGGCGTGGCTTGGCAAAAACCTTTTCGGCTAAAGGAAGGGGCTGATAACGCTGTGAAAAAGAGTATAAGATCGGGCTTTTTAGCATACACTTTTTAAAGGGCTTATAAGGTTTCCACCCCTGCTATCTATAAAAACGAGAAAAAGAACATAACATGAACATAGAATGAAATTTCAATTAAGGCTTTTTGTAATATACAATTTCAAAGCCTTGATACTACACTACCTAGACTGGAAGGAGGGGGCTTTCCGGTCCTACTTGCATGAGATTCCCCAAACATCTAGTTGTGCCTCCCCTCTTTTCCCCCTTCCTAGAATAATAGGTGAGATTTCTTCTTTCAAACCGAGAAGAAATTCCAATTATGTGAGGCTTGATTTAATCCCTACCCCAAGTGAGTGGGCGGGATTTGATACCTTCTCCCTCTATATGGGGTTGGTTCCCCTTCCTCAAAGTCTAATTCCAGGTTCTTGGAATGCTTCTCCCTTACCCTATTAATCCCTTGTGTAAGAAAGGGCTAGTTACGAGCCAGCTGATTTCCGTGGCAGCCAACTCCACGTATGATCAAAAACTGTACTCAATGGTGAGAGCACTGAGAAATGTTCAACACGTTCTATTGCCAAAGGATTCGTAGTGTACACGGATCATCAAGCACTGAGGTTCAACCAGTCTCAAGAGAAGTTGAACGCGAAACACTCAAAGTGGGTGGGTCTTCTTCCTTCCATCGTGCGTGATACGACATAAGGGGCTTGCGGCGCAACGTCGTAGCAGATGCAAAAAGTAGAAGGGCCATGCTACTGCAGTCTGTGGAAACCGTAGTGAACTACGGAGGAAGGCGCTTGCGGGGAAGAGCCCCCAAAAAAAAGACTAGAAATAGATTTGGGCTGTCTTTCGTTCCTGCTTTGATCTAAGCAGTAAGTAGCTCTCGCCCCTTATCGAAGGTGAAATAAGATTGACTGCATGAACTCTTCATAACAGGAATCCTCCTATGAGCACTATCTGCTGCCAAGACTGCTACAAGTGGGAATGCTGCTATGCTATTCCTTTCCTACTAGTGTAACTGCAAGAGCAAGCGCTTACCCTATCACTGAAACTAGTGAAACTCAATGGGTAGCAGGTGTAAAAGGAACTGCTATGAAAGCTGGTACTTAGACTGGTGGAATGAGCGCAGGAGCTAGATGTACCCTGAACACTCCAACAACTGACTTGGCTAGATAAATTGCTGGCAGGGAATATGCTACAGGAAAGAAGATAGCCACTAGTGCAGCTGGAAACTGGAAATAGGAATGATCCGAATACAGAAAAAGTGGGGTAAGGAGAAAAAAGCACGCATTTTTACTAGAAAGCTGGCGTTAGTATTCCCTTTATTACTTGACTTCCAAAACGGCAGCTCGCGTGGTTCACTGGTTCCACCGACTAGAAAAAAGAGTTAGAGTTCTGAAGTAGATCCAGAGATGGGTAAGTGAAGACCTGAAAAAAGGTACACAAGGATGGCTTACAACAGGATGATGGCAAAAAACTTTCGTTCGAGCTGGCGTGGCTTGGCAAAAACCTTTTCGGCTAAAGGAAGGGGCTGATAACGCTGTGAAAAAGAGTATAAGATCGGGCTTTTTAGCATACACTTTTTAAAGGGCTTATAAGGTTTCCACCCCTGCTATCTATAAAAACGAGAAAAAGAACATAACATGAACATAGAATGAAATTTCAATTAAGGCTTTTTGTAATATACAATTTCAAAGCCTTGATACTACACTACCTAGACTGGAAGGAGGGGGCTTTCCGGTCCTACTTGCATGAGATTCCCCAAACATCTAGTTGTGCCTCCCCTCTTTTCCCCCTTCCTAGAATAATAGGTGAGATTTCTTCTTTCAAACCGAGAAGAAATTCCAATTATGTGAGGCTTGATTTAATCCCTACCCCAAGTGAGTGGGCGGGATTTGATACCTTCTCCCTCTATATGGGGTTGGTTCCCCTTCCTCAAAGTCTAATTCCAGGTTCTTGGAATGCTTCTCCCTTACCCTATTAATCCCTTGTGTAAGAAAGGGCTAGTTACGAGCCAGCTGATTTCCGTGGCAGCCAGTGGAGGAAGTGTAAGTCTTTCTTTGTTACAGCTTTTTTTGTATTACTGCTCCCCGTACAGTGCGTCATACTAGCCCTTCAACCAGCAAGCACTCCAATGCGAGGGGACCGACCAATAAAAGCACTCAATTCCACTAAAAGCTTCTTTCACGAAGGGCGAAGTTGCTTCTGCTGGGAAGCGAAGGGCTTTTGTAGTTATCAATTTCAGAGCCTTTGCTCTCCCTACTAGATATGCTAAAAGAATAGACTGCTTTCATCACTAGTACTAGTCTTGTTAAAAGACACTTTTGATCTCCGAAGATAGATTAGTCCGGGGCTAATCAGCTTAAGCAGCTAGCAGGGCATTACTCAGTTACGAGATTTTCCCGGCAGCAAGCACGAGCTGAGCGGTGGCATGCATGTCAAGAAAGAATGAGGATGCAAATCCACTTTTTCGTTCACTGCGACGAAATGGCTCCCTTTCTTCTTCTTCTTGAAAGCCGCGATTGAAACGATCTGGTCTTTCGTGTATCTCCCCCATATCTCTATGATTTCCCTGCCCCCCGAAGTCAAAAAGTCACACAGTTTTCCCCAGCTCTTATCAAACTTGACCGTCAAGTTCCCTGCAAATTCGGCAAACCCGTCTTGGATGAGCCTAACCGCTGTGTACCTTGAAGCACTGTTGTTTTCAACAGCCAGATGGTAAAGGAAAGCACCATCCTGCCTTTCAGCCGCAATCACAACAGCGGTACATTGAAAGAGATCAGTCAGACGAGTGATCGCGCTCCAATTGGAAAGCGGGGGCTGAAGATATAGGGTAGGGCGAGGTTGGAACACAAATGGAAATCAATAAGAACTTTCGTAGACTTCGGTTGTTCATTTTTTCTCTTTGACGTAGGGTTGGAAAAAAAAATCATACAATGACAAAACGCATTTGCGACTCTCACTCTAATCTATCTAGAACAAAGCAAATAACAAGAATAAGAAAGAGATAGGGTAGCAAGGTTGGAGGCATCCAAAACCCATCAAAAACAGGAACGATTCCAAGTTCTGTTAGGTTCTTAGTAGCAGTCGACTGACGTACTCTATCTAGATCAAGTGATCTGTACTCTAGTGTCAGTCCTTGACTTTCTTTCTGCAGCAAAGAAGTCTACTCTAGTGGAAATAAGAACACACAAGTACTAGAGCAGCAACCCGGAGCGAAAGAGGGAAGAAAAGAACCGGCGGATGACTTGATAGCCTATAGAAAGAAGCCCGGGAGGGGAACCTAGTGCGGTTAGGCAGAGCGTAGATATAGTGAGAACTTTTCTATTGACAACTACACTATAAGAGGGCATAACGCATGAAAGACCTTTTCATCGAAAGCAGAAAGCGAAAAAAGCAGTCTAGTACTTTAATTTAAGAACAGAAAGCCGAAAGCAGTCTACTCTTCCCCAAGTTAGGTTTGATTGGTTTGCTTGCGGTCAAATCTCGTAACTGAGAGACAGAGGCGCGTTGTCACCTTGACTAATAAGCTTTTTTGGGCGCATCCCTTTCCGCTTGCTTGCGGGTTGGCGACTATACTCGGCTCTAACTTTCCGAGCAAAGACAGAGATCCGATAGTACGGGCAGGAAATTAGAACACTCAATGCAGCGTACCTAGCTTCGCTAATGAGATGTGTACTCATGCCATCATTCCTTATCTCCGCTTTTCTTTTCGTTTCGTGCTTGGGCACTTCACTCCCCCTTCAGACGCCTATGGCGAACTAAGGTACCATTAGGAGTATTCATTTCCCTTTGACTTTACTTACTAAAGAAGGAAGGAAAGTCTAGTAGAGGCACTAGTAACATATAGTATAGGTAAGGTATAGGCGAAAGAGCATATACTGGATCGCTTCGCTTGGGATCACCACCTGGCAATCCCTGCGCTTCGCTCTAGAACTACTTACAACATAGGGGGCTTTAAGTCTAGATACTCTTCGCTTGAAAGGGCATGCCTTGCGCTTGTCGTCTGGGCCACGCAGAGACTTAGACACTACATGCTAGCCTACCAAGCTCCGTGGGGATCGAAAGATTCGACCTGCAATCTTTAACCGTAATGAATTCCCGACCGTAAGTGCTGTCGGGTACTTCCCCTCGCTCTGTGTAGAGCCATTTTCTCTTTCCTTCGAGGGTAGCCGCGCCTAGCCGTAAACCTGGTGAGTAAGCGGAGTCCTTCTCGCTTGAAAGGAAAGGCCTTAAAAATCTTACTTGTTCCCAACGATACGGTCCGGGGCATGGAGACTAGCCTGCTTTCTTTCTTACTGTAAGAAATTCCTCGTTTACTTGCCAAACAAAGTTCATCCTTTAAAATGCTAATAACACACTTATGCTATTCTCGCATAATTGGCTGCTGGAACTCCTAACTCAAAGAGGAAGAGAGTGAATCTAGAAAAGAGAGTTTGACTTGCATGTGAAAAGCATAACGCTTTCTCTTCTCTTCGTTGAAAGATAGAGCTTCTCTTCTCTTTCTCTATCAATCTTCCTGCCCCTTCGGATACATATCACCTAACTCGAATAAAAACCTTGCTACTTTCTATAGTGTGACATGAGGATATCCTTTTTAGAAAAGTTGTAGGATTGGTCTGAAACTCAATTTCACTAAGAAAGTGAATGTCAAAAGTGCAACTTGCTATTGCACGTATTTTTGTCCTCAAACTGAAGTCACCAATTAGATCTTAGAATAAGAGATCGAAGTCTAACTCGATGGTTTGGCATTAAGCTGTGGCATTCGGGTTTGGGAAAGAGAATCAATGGAATAAGATCTGGATTCTAAGCCTCATCTCCTGCCGTAAGCGCTAAGAGGGAATTGAATCTTTGTTCAAATGAGCTGTGAACCAACAAAGGCTTTCCCCTTTCAAGCACTTATTTTAGATAAAATCGCAGGTACTGATAATATGTAGTAAATAAGGGCTAATCCATGGCATGCGCCTAATCCGCTCTTACAGATAGAGATCTGCTCCTCAAGTGCAAGATTCGCTGCTAATTGAATTGGAATTTCCGTGCGTGCGTTAAATTAGTAAGGGCTTAGTAAGCGCTTTTATTCATCTGTTTTCGGCGAATCCAAGAAGTAACTAGGAGAATCAAGACAAGCAATACAGGATGGAATATAAGTTTTTGCCCCGGTAGATATAAGAAGTTTGCAGTAAACCCTAGATGGAAAAAAAAAACTATTAAACGTTGATCTACTTGCTTGTACGATGGGGTTTGTGTTCTGTCTACCTATAGCTAATGAAGTCAGCCTTGCTTGAAGGAAATCTAGTCAATCCGGATTGACTTTAGACTTTGAAGTAGGCGAATCCGCTACTCCAGCTCCAGAGTAAGGGGGGCTAGAGGATCTCAACTACTTATTTGGAATCGATGGCACTTACTCAACTTTTTTCTCTCTCAAGTTGAGGCGTGTAGGAGTGTTGTTAAGTTGTTTAGGCTGGACACTGTAGTTGTTAACTCTATCCCTTGCTTTCAATAGTTTCAATACTTCTGGAGTGCATTCCATCGTCTCGTAAGCCATTTCTTTTGTTGTAATAAGAAGCCGTGTGAAATAACGGTGGGAGTAATTGAATCACTATTTAAAAAGGCTTTTTTAGGCCTCTTAAGATACACGTGAGACTGTTGTTTATTAAGAAAAGAGGACGCGAATCCATTGCTTAGGCAAAGACTCCTTCTTGCTTGAGCGCTTCGATAGCAATTCCCTTCTTGGAGTCAGTTGCTGTCTACGGTCTTCGGTCAACTCTCGTCTATCGCTCGCATCTGTCCTATTCAGTCAATCCGGTGAATCGCTTTCAGTCTCTCTTTTGCTTGCCTAGGAGCTCTCCTGATAGTAGCTCTTCCGCTAGCAGTTGCTCCTCTGCTTTTCTTGAATCTTTCTTCCGGAAACTCTCCCAGTCGATAGTAGGGTCTGAGGTCGATAGGCATCACTTTCTCGATTTAAGTATTACGAATATCTCCAGCCCTTGTTGTCTTTAAAGACTTCCTCTGGCCCTTGCCTTGTTAGCGAATAAGGGTCGAGCTGGAATCTATAAAGTATCCCGTAACTGGGAAATCCGTCCACGATCACTTCTGTCTTAAATAGATCGATTCCCGTCCTTTAAAGAGATCTCTCCTCCCCTTAAGCGCTCTGGTACTTATGCGCTAGGGACTGAACCTTGAATCACTATCGATCAATTTCAAATTGAAGGTGAAAAAGAAATAGCAGCCCATCTACTCTATATCTGGAGCGAGAGCTATTGCATCAGCTGGAGCGACATTAGGCATTGGAAAGGTGCTTAGTTCCAAGAGCGATTCTAGGCTTTAAGAGCGGGAGAGGGAAAGCAAGCAAGATGATCGACCGGCGAGTTAAAGAGCGCGAGCCCAACAAATGGGGCAGCCAGCGCCTATCTCTCAGAAGAGAAGGAGAGCTACTATCAGCAGAGCTAGCTACTAAAAGACAAGAGCGAATCTCCCTGCTTTCTGCCGCAAGCGCCTTCTAAGATATAAGCTTCAACTTTCTTCGATTGGAAAACAAATAAGATTAGAAAGGCCATCATTAAGAAAGCATTGCTGGAAAAGGTTCAATTCGAGACTGGCGGCCCCCGGGAATAGTCAGGAAGAATGGTTTTTAGCAGCACGAGTCCACGAATGAGGCTATGACATAGTCAGTCAGTTTCATTATGAAAAGGGTGATAACGCTCTGTCACAACGGTGCGTGCTGTGCCTCTTCCCCTAGCTTTCCTACCAAAAAAAGAGTATAAAGATGCAGGTACCATACCAGCAGAAGACTGAGTTGGCTTCCAAGCCTGCCACTACAATAGAAAGGTCTTCCAGAACCTCATTTTCGGAGTCATATTAGTAACAATAAGAACTTGCACACCACAAAGAACAGTCTATCCTGTCCAGCCTGAAAGTGGATAACCTTCCCAAAGACACTCCACTAAGCAATGGCCCCCCGCTTGTCTATGGCCTATGCTCTATGCTATGATCGATGGTCCTCCGGCTATAAACTATTCAACAATGATGCTGCTTTATTCGCCTGTAACCTCTCTTTCTCGTTGTTCGAATTCTATGTTACATATAAAGTCAAATGATCTATTTCTTTCTTGCTGATGAATTAAGTTTGGGGACTTGTTTTTGGATTTTTTTCAGACTTGGTTGTTTTGATTATTATACGAATAATTTCCACTTTTTGGGCCCTTAGAGCTCAGTTTCCTGACAGAAGTCACAATCCGCCCCAAGCAAGCCAGGGCATTCAGTTCAGCGCTACTCCCCTCTGAGAGTTCCAGCATTCAGCCTGTTCTATTCCAGAGCTATCACCGGCGACTTCATCTCTGCAACAAGGAAGAAACTCAAATTCCTCTCTTACCTTTCTACTCAAGGTCCCTCCGAAAAAATCCTCCATTGGATCCCTCATCCCCCGATTCGAAGGCAGCCCTTGGGCTAGGTTTCTCTTATTCCCATAGCCTGTCGATGAATGGAGCTCCGCTCTTCCCCTATTGCACTTCATCTCTCTTTCTCCTATGCCTATCTTCGTGGGCGAGCAAGATGACCCGATCACTTATACCTTCGATCAAAGGAATTGAATGAAAGGGGGGAGGCGTGGGGAGTATCGATCTGGCAGAAGCATCAGTAGCAGTAGCCATAAGGAGCGAAATCTCGACGTTCGTAAGCGTGATTCTGACCTCCAGTGCATGGTCGCCCCGTAACACTCCTTCCGATTCGAGAACAAATAGCGTTCAAAGGCAGGATTCGAGGTTTATCTTTCCCCCGGCAGCAGACCCAGCTCTCAGATGTATCTATTGAAGCAGCACAAGCAGTTAGAGATGCAGTTCCATCAGTTCCGTAAAGATCGGAGGGCCTTTCCCCTTGCGCCTGGTGCGGGTTCTATTAATTAATAATTAGATTGTGCCAGGTCACTGAACTTAGAGTAGGAAATTCCAGTGAAAGCTTTATCCTAATCAGACTGAACATCGGTCATTCCTATTCCGAAAAGGCTAGCAGCTGATTCAACTCAACCCCTCCTCGGCTCACTCGCTGCCTTAGCCTTAAGTCTGAACCTTAACTCCGGAAGTTCCTTCGTTTTGTTTCAATGGAAGCTAGATTGCCACCTTCAAGCCTAGAGAGCAAGAAGCAAAGCTAGGCCATGGAGTTAGGGATGTTCTCACCTGTCCTATCGCTATCAATAATAAGGAATTGCCTTTATGCCTTGAGCCTTTCGCCTGCACTCCTAAGAAAGAGATTTAAAGGGTATTCACCCCTCAAGCCATTGTCCACAGCTTCGGCTTAGTTCAAAAATAGCCCTAGCTAGAGAAAAGTTTTCCTTCTACCTTCCTTCTTAGCGCGTATCATCCCTTGCTTCTTTCCTTTTGTTGTGAACCGGAGCTTCTTACTAACAGCTACCTGACCACAGTCACTCAGTCTATTTACTCCCGGGCTTTGGTTTTAGAGAGATTTCCGAGTGCTATTCTTACAGCTTGCCTTACTAATTAATGTGACCCCCCTTGCTACTGCTGCCATACCACATTCAGTCCAATTGGCCTAAGGCTTCTACTCTTCCCACTGCTAACTGCTAAGCTAATTCTACTGCCGAGCTAAAGGCTCTAGCAAGAACAGCTTCTCACTCGGGTCACTAAAGACCAGAAGACCGAGAGGCACGAGCTGGCTTAACCCATTCCCTTACCACCAAGCCCGGATAAGCAGCATCTCAGAAGGAAAGTCTCAACCCTTTGGTACGAAAGTAGGCTATGATTCCCAGAGAGAAAGAAATGGTTTCATATAAAGCACCTCTTTATTTAAGTCGGCCGGCTAATCGATTCCTTCACAAGCAGCAAAGACAAAAAGGGGGAGAAGAGGCAGGAAGGAAGAAGAGAAGAGGAGATGCGGTGATGCGTAGAAGAGTAGAATCAGGGAAGCGGGGGGAGGCGGATATGATGTTCTTAGGCGTGCACTAAGCTGTTAACTAGAACTCCTTGGGTGTCTGCCTCCGGGAAGTCACTCACTACAGGCAGCGGAGAAGAAGAGTTGAGTTATCAGGCTGCGGAGGGGAGGTACGAGGTACAAAGTAACCGAAGGGAGTAGAGTGAATAGGGTCTAGTCCAGTCAATTAAGTTATTGGGCGCAGGCTCAGTAAAGTACTTGCTAGGCGTGTAGTTAGAGTTATGGGGAAGCGCGGGCACAACTCCGGTTAATAAAACAATGCGAGTCAGCTAGGGCGTAGCAGCGGGGAATAGAGCGAAATCACTCACTCAGGTTCGGGGAGGCAGGCAAGCGATAGGTGTTATACGCCTCAGGCTCAGGGCCGGGGAATGTAGCGAAATAACTAACACTGGGCGTGCACCTCCGGTAACTATCGGAAGCGGATGAGAGCGGATGAGAGTAGTTGATGAAGCGGATATGAGTGATGTTGTTAGGAGGGGATGAGATAGAGTTATTGAGGCGATCCGGACTCCTCAAGAGATTACAAGAACAATGAGAACTCCCTGGCTCTCTGTCCGATCCATCTCTCCGAGACCCTCATGGTATTATCCATATCTCCTACGTACGGTATAACTCATTCTCTTCCTCTCTACAGGTATAACTCTATCGAGCTCATATCTGCCTCTATTCCCCACTCTTCCGAGCTCATCGAAGTCAATCCCTAACTCCATCAGTCAATCAGGAGTCAAATCCCTAACAGCAACAACGAGTCCCGGGGATGAGAACAGGACAAGAACTCAATCCGCGGGGTCACTTCTCTATCTGCCCTAAAACCATAACTCTATTCACGAAGTCAACTATTAACATTAACTAATTAGATCAGCAACAGAAGTCAATTAGGGATAAAACACTAAATAAGACAATGAGTCCCATAGAAAGCGGAGAACCTCACTTGACTGCCCGTGATCGCTTCCTAGCAATCACCGCTCGTGCACACCCCAATCACTCAACTCAGCTATGCGTCTTCTTCTATCCCCGAGTCGGAACCCGCACCAATAACTAGCATCCCGGCCTATCCTCTTATCTCCGATATGCGGCAATAGTCTGCTTAATCCGGGTCAGTCAGCAACCTCTTCCCCACTACTCTTGTTCCCGAACTTGATTTATTGAGTGACTGACACTCAAACCAGAACTCCCTGGGAAGTTATATATGGCCTTAGTGCACGCCAAGCAAGACTCCAGCAGTTATTCAAGAGTCAGCTTGAAGCTCTATTGCATATATCGTATATAGTTTGAGAACACCAAGTAGTGTAGGCAGGAAGGTGTGTCGCTTGGCGTTAAGGAAGTTGCTAGGCGGCGTGGAGTGTAGCAAGGCGCCTCGGGAGGTGGAAGTTTTATATACTATATATATCTTCCTTCCATACTGGACTGACTGCTCACTTGAATAGAGCTGTTAATGCGAATAAGTTAGTCAAGATAACCGACTAGGTCCTCGCCCAGTAGTGCCCACATACGACAGCTCTGCGGAGCTTTGTGGGTCGGTCACCGGGGGTTGAAAAACTTCCAACTCTTCTTTCTGAGTTCAATAGAGTTTCAAGTATAGTTTTTTCAATTATTTCTTACTTGCTCGGCGAAGCGAACCTATTCTCTTCTCTATTAAACTAACCACCTGAGCCAATCTCGAAAAAAAAATGACAATCCATTCTATTGTTATTCACAAATTACTGAGTACGAACGCACATCTAGGCCGTCGGGTAGCTGCTCATCATTTCAAAGTCTATATCTGTGGTTCAAGAAATGGAATTGCTATTCTCGATTCAGACAAGACACTGATTTGTTTACGAAACGCTTGTCATTTTATAGGATCTCCCATTCGTCAAAAAGGCCGTTCCTTCTTTTTAAAGACCCATCATTTATTTAAAGATGAGATAATGGAACAAATGGCGACGAACTGTATCAATGATTCTCAATGGAGGATCGGGAGTTTTTTGACCAATTGTTCAAGTCCGAAAAAAATCCGTTCGAGAAACAAGAAGATAAATTTCGGGTCGAACCAACAACCAGATTGTGTAGTTATTATGGATGCAGATAAAAAGTCTTCGGTCATACTGGAAGCTGATCGATCACAAATACCTATTGCATCTTCAGTGGATTCTACGATCCCATTGGGATCCTATAAAAAAATCACTTATCCCATTCCAGCGAATGATCCTATACAGTTCTTATATCTATTTCGTAATTCGATCACGAAAACAGTTCTTCTGGAACGGGGAAGAATCGTTGCGATGAAGGAGACTGCGGGAGAAGAAACAACTCATCGATCGACCTTTTCTAAGAAGAATTGGTTTTAGTCGATGGGTCGACTGGTCAAATACCCATAAAACTACAGCTTCAAAGCCGGAGCGCTAACGCACGCCCTCCATTTTTCAGCTGTAGTTGGCTTGGAAGCCTTGGTGGGGGGGACATTTCTTTTTTAAAGAATTGTACGACTTCGGGCTGGGCTGGATGAATAAGTATGCCGGCTGATATAGCTTTTCAACAACGAGTGATTCCATTGACCGGTACAAAGGCATCTCGACTATGAAGGCTAGGGTAGCGTTAGCATCGGCTAGGCTGTTCTTGTCTCTAGGAACCTGAACGAAAACCACCTCATCAAACAGTGAGACTAGGTGTTCGGCTAGCTCTTGATACGGAATCCACTTATAGTCCACTACTGGTTAAGCTTCCACTCTCCCACGACCTGACTGATAACCCATTTCGAGTCCCCACTTTTAGGCGAGTAACTCCAAACGTGAGAGCGCTTCTCAGGGTAGTGTGGTAAGTTTTTTTTAGGGAGCAACCATCTTTGTTATAGTAGGGCGATTGTTCGAGTAGGTCCTATCGGCTTGACCTCTTTTCGTCGGTAAATCACTCTTTGTCGTCGGTCAAATAATCTATCTACTTACTGGACTGGAGTGACCAAAGTGCTTCCCTCGTGCTTGTTTCGGGAGAGGAGTAGGAGACACACCGTATGAGCTTTTGTAGGAGCAAGCAGACCGAGTTTCAGACCTGGGAGTCCTTTTTTATTGACCTTGAAGTTCCGGCATACAAGTAAGCACGAACATGAATAGGAGCAGGCAACGAAGTTGTATCGCAATCGGAATATGTTGAATAGGCAACATAGCCCGTCTGCCAGCTATTGGAATAGGCCACTCGTCTTAGCCACCTTTTTTTAAGGAGCGAGCCAGCAAGTCCTCCGGTGACTAATCTCCCATCGCGTTAAAGCCCAACCAGATCGATCTTCTTTATCTGGTTTCAAAACCCCAACCGGTAACCAAAACAAGCAAGCCAGCTTCGGTAGTAGTAGTAGCTTCAAAGGAATTTTGAGTATGTCTTGAATAGGAAAGCATTCAGAATGTATGAACTCAACCCATGTTCAAGTCGGTCTTTACTTTAGAGTTCGATTTGGTTTTCATCATTGTCGACAGAAAGAAGGGAGGGAAATTTAGATATTCTAGGCTATGTACCGAGGATGGTTTTAAGAAAATAGCACATAGGAAAAAGTATGAACCAATACCAATCTGCGATTCCCTGCCGAACTTTGGTGACTACGAGAAAGGATGACGAGAACTGGCACCGGAAAGGGGAATCTCCGAATTCGAGATCCCGTGTTGGGTTTGACGTGAGTCAAGTCAAGTAATAAGTGTTGTTTCTGGAAGTCGAAAGCCCTATACAATATAAGGAATAGCTAGTATTCATGGGAAGAAGAAGCCGAAGATGGAAGATTGTCAGACAGGCGGGACGGGGTGCTCCTCCCTCCGTCCCAAACCTATACCCGGACATCAATCAAGTCCCTGACCACCTCTGTCCCTGAACTTGGACCAGAGAGCTTTAAGAGTACGCGAGCCAAGTGAGTGGACCAGGCCCACCAAAGAAGAGGAACTTTCTGAGGAACAACCCGAAACCAGCTAAGGAAAGAGCGAGCCAGGGATAGCTGCTGGTACAACATAAGCATGAGTGGAACGGTCAAAGCGCATTTTTGGTCAAAGAATATCTCTTTTGCTGGGGTGAACCGAAGTTCTTCCAGCAAGAAGAACGAGGGTAACGGTCAACTCAATCACTCGTCTATCACCCCGTCCCCTCCTCTCGTCGGTTAGAAAGAAGATCTCTTCTTCCGTCAGTCAAGTGCAGCGAAGCTTCAATCAAAGCCGGTTCCCTGTAGTTTTTCAGGGATTCCCCCGGCCCGTTGCTTGTAGTTTTCTACTAGTTGATCAAGCACAGCCCTCACTTGTTCGTACTGCCACTTCCCACGACGACCCCACTACTTGGCTCGCTCATCACTGAAAGGCGGACTCGGTGGATTCGGTTTCGGCTGGAAGCTTGAGGGGAGAAAGGGAAAGAGCTGCGAAAGCAAGGACTGGATCGATCAACGGAGGATGGAGCAAGGCGGGCAGCGAAGAAGGGTTACGTATCGGGGGCTGGTTCCAAAACGAAAGCACTTCCACGTAAGGAAGAGAACTGCCAGTGAGCACGAGAAGGAGCTATGGTCTGATGACCCGGCTAGCTTGTCCCTCACACTAGCAGACACGGCAGATGCAGAGGAGCTTCTATAGAGATGGTGGTGCCACTCCCTGAAACTGGCAGTAGTAGTTGATCCTGTGGATAGAGGCAGTTTTTTTATAAGCAGATTAAGACATGGTCGAGTGCTCTTGATCGGCGGTAAGATGGTCCTTCCAGGTGATGCTATCTGCATTCTTCGGGCAGCAAGTCATTTACAAGGGGACCATAACCATAGATCGTGCTTTCCTCTCAGAGGGCAGCTTAGTTTGTTCCTTCCTTCCTACTTCATTGAAGACCTCTCTCTCCCTATCTGATCAAGCGGCTAAGAAACTCCCCCTAAACGAATGATCGACTGCGCACCTCTATCTATTGGTTGATTGGCTACGCTACTCCCCCTTCTTTTCTGTTTGGTCCTTCAGTTGTCGTTCTTTCCTACTTTTTAAGCATAATTGGTTCAAGATTTCTTTCAGAACCTCGATAACGAACTTGAAAAAGATAGTGATAACATGTCCTCCATCCATCGGTTGAGTTAGCGAAGAAAGAGAAATGCTAAAGAACTCCAGCTCCCGACTCCGCTTCTCCCTCCGATGCCGGTAGATGAATTCCAAGACCAAACCCATTGATTCCATTGGTGATAAGATGCGAGTGCTACTGAAAGCACTTTGTGCATGCCGGTAAAGAAAGACGTGTTGGGAGCTATTCTAACGCCGGCACGTCACGCTATACTTTGATCGATCGACCGACGAGCTATACCACGAGTCGAGCAGATTCACTAGCAGGGGTTAGCTCGACTAGCTCTTAATAGAATAGGCATGTAGCCGTAGGTGGGAACTTCATATAAAGCTATTTCTTATAGGAAAGGGATGTCACTTCCGCTAATAGTTAGTTCTTCTTCACGTGCACCAGACCTTACTTATGCCACTCGTTACCAATGTAGTAAAGGATACCTTCGTAGGAAATAAAGTCTGCAACCTTCATCCTGAGATAAGCAGTCCATGTCCTTGTGGAGAACCGCTAAACAATACGGCCAGGGTTCGACCCATTGGACATCAACAAAAGCGCAAAGGTCAGGGCACTCGCAGTTTTTATGGCTTGTATTGTATTGTCTATCGCTTTAACTGAATCGGTATCACCCCACGGGGTCTTATTCCCGTTATCCCAATAGGTGTAGGTTCCACTAGTATGCACTAGTATGAGAGATTAGGTTATTGGCTTGTCTTGAAGGAGAACCCTTCCCCGTAAGAATGGAATTGGGGCTTGAAGCGCGTAAGGCGCCGCTAGGTTCATCCTCGTCTTTCTCTTCTTTCCTTTTTTAAGTCACGATCAGAAAGGTTGAAATCCGGACCATACATCTGGAAAGCGCTGGCGCTGGTTCGAGCCCAGCTCGTGACAAGCCCCCAAAGAGGTTGCCGAGCTCAAAGACGCTACCCCAGAGCTGGAAGATGGAGGGCAAGCCACTGTCGATGAACTAGTATAAGTGAACCTGGGTACAGATCAAGAACCTACGCCTTCAAAGAAAGATGCCCAGGGGATTGAAGGCTAAGGCAGGGCTCTTGTTGACAAAGAAGGTCTAAAAAGGCAAATTAATGCATTTGAGGGTTACCCTTTTGTATAGTACACCTGTGAAAGTCTCTTTTTTACTTTACTAAGAAACACGGGCTTTGCTGCGACGAGGATGCCTTTTTTAATCAGCCAGCGTCAAGACCTGCAACAGAGTCCTACCACGCACGAGCACCAAACCTGCTTGTTGACACGTGAGGGGAAATAGGAGTATGAGGTGGCAGGATTTCCCACGTTAGCCCTATGGTAGTGATGGTTGGTCCCACTGAGTGCCTTTTGCGCTTAGCGTCGGAAAGAGGTGCTTCTACAGCGAGGGTG